GACTGAAAATCCACAATTGGTTTTTCAATAGAAAAGGGAAGGAGTGTTTTTAAATAGTGTGTTTGTTTTAAGATATTATACAATCAATCAAAGAAATGTATCCAATCCAAAGAGAAAGGTAAGGATTTCTTTTAGGAAATAGATTAAAGAAAAAAAACAGGATTCAAGCCCCCCCAAAAAAATAAAAAATGAAATATTTTCATATATTTTTTGTATCGTTTTGGCGACATGGCCGAGCGGTAAGGCGGGGGACTGCAAATCCTTTTTCCCCAGTTCAAATCTGGGTGTCGCCTGATCAACAAAAAAATAGGAATACCTTATTCTGTTTTGCTAAGATAACTTGACAAATCTTTTTCCAGCAGAAGTAAGGGACTCTTGATACTTGCTTGATGCTATAAGCATCTGGCGGTTCTGTTCTCTAAAATGAAAATGCTGTAAATCCTTGCGTCTAGGCTTCAATTCACGGAAAGATTATATTAGTGAATTTTGAATGAAAAAGAATCGTTAAATCTTGATATGACAGCTGTTATTAATGTAGTGTTTATTAACTGGGTCTTCAATTAATTTGGATAGACGAACGAGGAATTTAATTATTAGTTGCGGAAAGGTCGAAAGATATTTTATTCGTATACGAACTCATGAAATTCTATGTGTGCTCCTGCAATCAATTTAATATTGATTGAAGAGATAATTGTCTTTAATGTAATAGACTATCTTCTGATTGTTTCACATAGACAAGCAGGAGACGTAACGTAAGGATTAACTAAAATGCGAAATTAGGAGTATGTGATAGATAGTGATCTATCTTGACTCTATATTTTGATACTTTTGACTTAATGTAATGAAATGAAGGTCAACAAAAAAAAGACTAGGTCTTATTATTACTACATGTTAGTACCATTCCCTTGAAACTTCCAGGGGTGTATCTACGTATTTTGCTTGTGCTTAATGTTTTCCGATTCTACTAGAAATCATATAATAAACTGTTATAATTGTGAGTTTATTGGATTGTTTCATCAACGGTGTTGGGTTAGAATCCCCTTTTGACTCTTCGCCAGGGATTCCACTATTATTAATTATTAATGAACATAATAATGATTAGTGAACAATAATGGAATAATTCCTTCATATTTATAGAGATAGGGGATATAATTCACATGTATATAGTAAGTCTCGCTTGGGCTGCTTTAATGGTAGTCTTTACATTTTCTCTTTCACTCGTAGTATGGGGTAGAAGTGGACTCTAGAAGTACTACTAATTGAGTTGAAGAATCAAACTCAAACCATATCAATTGTTTTATAGATCGTTCTGCAAAGTCCTTTTTATTTTACTTTTTTATTTGTTTTTGGTTTCCCCCTCTTTTTTTTACTGTTCAAAGATAAAAAAAGAAATAGTTATGTTATTAAGTATATATAGACTTCCTATAGGAAACAACATAGACATAGTGGTTGTCCAACGATATACTACACATAATAAAATATTGCCTTGGGCAAGTCACATATTGCGCGTTCCCGCTTTTTTTATTCTTTTAGAAATCTTATTTATGTTATGCTTGCTTTATCGAACTCATTTCATATCATGGTTCAAACGTTAAAAATCAGTGGGCTTTACTAATCCTTTTCGAAATCCAAAGAGGTTCCCATGGAACTGAACCACTGGATCATCTGTCAACTGCTCAATCAATTACTTCTTCGGAATACTAAAAAAAGATTATGTGATTTTCTTGTTATTCATTTTAATAATTATTAAAGGCCTATACTCTTTTTTTCCTTCATCGATTTGATTCTTTCAATGGATATCGTGATTCATATTGAATAGAATCAGAAATTCTAGGAATTCGAATCGTAAGAGTAAGAATTGCCCTTCGATTTTTTCAGATTAATGATTGGAATCAACACAAATTAAATAGATGAAGCAAAGAAATCGAATTGGTACGTTATGTAAATACATTACATATATGTAATTGATATCTATATGTAATTGATATCTATATGTAATTGATATCTATGAAGATACATATTGTAGATTGATCTATATTAAACCTCTATCTTTATACAGTACGACTTTATATACTACAATAACAATAATAAATATAAATATGGTAGAAAGATTTATATATTTCTTTCTACCATACTATCGAATCTCATAGAATACTGATGATTCTAGTCCGCTTATTTCATTTAAGACACTAAATTTGAATACTTTTCATTTTCTTTTTTCTTTTCAAGCATTGAGAAGAACTAAACAGCCAAGTTTCATTCAAATGAATCATTTTGGCTGACTGTTTTTACGTATATTATAAGTAAAAAAGCAGTAGGAACTAGAATGAACAGTGCAGTAGCAATAAATGCGAGAATATTTACTTCCATAATCTAATCGTTTCATTTTTAGTTAATTCGCAATAACTCGGGATTGAATCCCATAGAGCTGATAAATCTTTCGGCTGTAAATTCAATATTCAATGGGATGAATTACATCTCGATGATATCAAATCGGAGCAATATCATGAATAACAATATCTGAACTATAAAATTGATTCATCGTCGAGAATTAAATAGTATAACATAGGAAGATCTTTTATACATACCGAATTCCAATTTTTATTCCTGATCCGATCAATAATTTCTTTACTTTATCATTCTTTTCCATTCTTTCTTTTCTATAAGCTACGCCCCCCTTTGTACAATCATCTGATGAAATATCATATGACCGCCTTTATACTTACTTACATTGGTTATAAAAAATCCCAATAAAATAACCAATAGAAGCGAAATGTAAAAAAGGAAGAAGTTTAGTTCTAACCCCTCCTTTTTAATGATCTAATCTTCTTTGGAAAACAAAGAAGGAGTATAATAAGGGGAGTCCGGGTATAAAAAAATAGAGTATTTCATCAAATTCATTAAAAAGTTTGTTCTTTCTTCGGCAAGAACCTTAAACTTAAAAAAGATTATTCATTCTCTCACAAAGAGAGATAGCCCTTGCTAAGAGAAATGGGATCCTTCTTTGAGCTTTATTTTATTAATATCCTATTTCCTTGGATTAATTATGAGATGCATATATCAAAAATTCAGTGTGAAATTTGAATTAGATAAATTGTTTCAAATTCACATTAATAATTGAAATTAGTAATTGAGGTTACAAAAAATCGGAGCCCTAAAGGGATATACTTTTCATCTTAAAAGTATTATATCAAAGTTACTATGTTAAATTTTTTTTTGTATCGTACAAATTCCATTTGTGTATAGACTCCTGGAAACATATAGTACCCTATTTCACAGATCGGGAATAATCGAAAAAGCCAGACTCCGTACGGTATCTCTTGGAATCCTGAATATGATTCTACCAATAATTGTACTAATCTACATATGTCTTTCTCCTATCAATCGGGACTAGTTGAATAAATGGGAATTTCCATATTTCTTTAATGAGAAATGTGAAACTAATAAATAAATAGAAACTAATAAATAAATAAAATAAGAGATAGAGGGTATCCCACTTGGGAATGAAATTCTGCTATGTGTTCTCCTTTTCACAGCAAATGCAGATGTATTTTTTTATTGGAATTGGATCCGTCGGGACTGACGGGGCTCGAACCCGCAGCTTCCGCCTTGACAGGGCGGTGCTCTGACCAATTGAACTACAATCCCAAGGAAATAAAATAAAGTGTACATCATACATATTCTTATGATTTCATTCAAATCCTTTATTTTTTATATATTTTATTTCGATTTTCGATATTTAGATTAGAATAAGTCGTATTGTAACAGAAACGCGAGTTATATATTGGATATCCACACGGATATGCACTTTAGCGGGAGCGTCTCAGGGATTGTTAATAATCCTTTTATTTTTTATAATTTGATTAAGAATCAAATAAATCTTTCAATAAAAAAAAAAAGAGTTTTTTTATTTATATTTATTCTTTATTTGATTCTTTTCCTTAGACTTTATAGTTTCAGATCGTTATATGAATCTAGTATGAATCTATATCATTAGCAAGCAAGATCAGAATTTGTGAGATAAAATAAAGAGAGCAAATGAACAGCAGTAAAATATATCAGAAAATTGTAGTTTTTTTTTTATTCTTCCGTATTCCGATCAGGCATTTCTGGGGAACAACAAATTCTATCATTTCGTGGTGGATCGGCGAATTATTGGGCCGAGCTGGATTTGAACCAGCGTAGACATATTGCCAACGAATTTACAGTCCGCCCCCATTAACCGCTCGGGCATCGACCCGGGAAGAATAAATTCCAGGCTTATTGATAATCCATGATCAACTTCCTTTCGTAGTACCCTACCCCCAGGGGAATTCGAATCCCCGCTGCCTCCTTGAAAGAGAGATGTCCTGAACCACTAGACGATGGGGGCATACTTGCCCGATCATCATCATACTATATTCATAGTATGAACAGTTTTTTGAAATTGTCAATATAATGTGGTATAATTAAAGGTATGATTAAATCTGAAAGATCTTTCTCTCTTTCATGATTTCATAGAATCTTTTGATTCGTATTTATGAATCATTCATTCTAATCACCCTTCCATTTTTTTAATATTATTTTCATTAAATAGATTCTATCAAAGAATAAAATAAATAAAAAAAGAAATCTAAGAATAAATAGATATTAATTATAAATCGATATTATTAAAACGATATTTATATGAAATATTGAATATTAAAAAAAATAAATAAAATAATAAACTAAATAGGATAGGTAGAATAGAAATAATACGAGGTATAGGACCTTTTTGGAATGATTGGTCTGGCAGACCAGAAAGGGGAATTAAACTTCATTTCTTACACTTTCATTCATTGATTCATTCATTTTGTTAAGATTAGATAGACATATTTCTATCTTACACTAAGCCAGGAAGTTCAAAAAAAAGATAAATCTGAAAATTTGGGAAGAGGGATAGGGATCAACAAGTTATTGAAAATTGTTTTTCTCGAATAATTAAGTTTAAGTTCAGGGAACAAATAAAAAAAATGGGCCCT